TTTTGGTTACATAAAAAATTACGATCTTGATCTTGCTAAGGATCCCTATATGGATCCTTTAAATATAAACTTTAATGAACAGAGGCGAGAAAATAATCTATTTTTTTTTTTTAATAAAAAATAGATTATCAATCGATTTGATACTTGCTATCACTAAAGTGATATCCATATAGATATCAATATATCACTTGTGACTTTCTTTGTTACAAAACAATAATTTGAATCTAAAACTAAAATGATTAAAATGAAATTATAAGAAGGAATATGTAAGCTACCCACTCGATTTCCATGGGATTGTAGTTCAATTGGTCAGAGCACCGCCCTGTCAAGGCGGAAGCTGCGGGTTCGAGCCCCGTCAGTCCCGACGGATTCAATAAAAAAAAAGACATCAACTCCCCTTTTTGTTTCTGGGCACGGGGATCAAAAAGGTTTCATTTATCTTTTTGTTTTATTTTTCTTTTTTCATCAAGCAAAAGAAAGGGGTATTTCCATTGTTTTAACTAGCACCAATTGATGGTAGAGAGACATATGTAAATTAATTAGAATTATTGAGAGCATTCAACACTTCAAGAAAGATATACTGTACGGGGTTTGCGCTTTTTGTCAACTGATCTCCCATTAATTCGTGTAGGAAAATGGAATAGGATAGCGTATAATACATTTGCCAAGAGTACTTAATATATACTTTTTTTTCTATGAAGTAAAGGAATTTAAAATAGTTCGAATCCAACCAAGGAAAGAGGATATTTAAAAAATAAAGATCAAATGAGTCTTCCCTAATGAATATGCTCTTTTAAAAGATTAGAGTCGATGTCGAAGAAAAAACTCGTAAGAAAATTTAACTAGTTAATTTTTTGGAATATTTTCGTTTTTTTACTGGGACTCGTCTTTGTCACATTCCCTTTCTTTGTTTTCCAAAAAGATGATAGACCCTTAAAAAATTTTTAAAATTTCAAATTGAACTTCGTACTTGTTTTCTCTATTTGATTTCTATTGTTTATTTAAGCTTCTTTAGAAACTCTTTTTGTAAACAATCGAAGTAGAAAAGGTTTTTTTATGATACTTCATCAGATGATTGTACAAGGAAAGTACTAGGTTGTAGAAAAGAAAGCGGGGAAAAAGAATCAAAAATAAATATTTTTTGATTGAATCAAGAATCTCATTATGTATTCGGTGTGGATAAAAGATCTTCCTATGTTATACTATTAAATTCTTGACGATGAATCTATTTTATAGCTCCGATATTGTTATTCATGATATTTCTTTCATTCGATATCATCGAAATTTAATTCATCTGAGTGAGTTTACAAGCGAAAGATTTCTAATCTCTATGGGATTAAATCCCGAGATATTCTAAAGAAAAAAAATAATAATAAACGATTAAATAATGGAAGTAAATATTCTTGCATTTATTGCTACTGCACTCTTCATTCTCGTTCCTACTGCTTTTTTGCTTATAATTTACGTAAAAACAGTTAGTCAAAATGATTAATTTGAATACAATTTTACTATCAATGAAAAAAAAAAAAGATTTCAATTTCTCGTCTTAACTGAAAGGAATGCATTAGACTCAGTAGTAGTATCCTAAGGGGCCCGCTAGTATGGTAGAAAGAGATCTCTTTCTACCATACTAGCCATTATGGTTATTGTAATGTATAAAGATACAAGCGAAATATCTTAATATAAAGGAATCCACCTATATCTCTATTTTTCTTTAGAAACGTCAATATAAATGAAATAGAATATGAAATGGATGTACATCCTTTCTCAATTTCATTTGTTTGTTTGATCCATTTAATAAAGATAATCCCAATTCGATGGAAACTTCTTCAAATTTCGAAAGGGGGTTACCTCATGAATGGTTAACCGTGTAAACCCTGATATAAAAATAGAAAATGAGTCAATAAAACATAAATCCAATTTCTAAAAAAAAATTGCCGAACGGTCTAGAAAACTAAAACAATTGATACAGGTTGATAGAGTTTGATTATTACCGCAATTAGAAGTACTTCTAGAGTCCACTTCTTCCCCACACTACGAGAGAGAGGGAAAATGTAAAAACTACCATTAAAGCAGCCCATGCGAGACTTACTATATCCATGTGAATTCTGTCCCCTATTTCTATGAATATGAAGAAACTATTCCATTATTGTTCACTAATAATAGTGAAATCACTGGTGCAGAGTCAAAAAAGGGAGAGGTATTTGGTCACCATTGATGAACTACTCCAAAAAATCCACTTATCTTATAATGAGTTATTCTTAATTATAGAATTTCTAGTAGAATCGACAAGATGTAAACACAAGCAAACGGACACTTTTCGAAGTAGCCAAGGAATCTGACTCACATGTAGAAAGAATAATACTTTTTCTTTCTTTTTTCGTTTTTTATTAAAATGAAAGGCAATTCTTCATCTAATCTAATATTGATTGAATGTCTGAGTCTGAGCATTCCGAGACTTTCATGAGTCTGTATCTAAAGTATCTTAGGTCCTTTCCAAAACTATTAATTTAAGGCTATCCAATCTAATTGAAGACTCAGTAAGTGGAACTAAATTAGTAATGGCAAGTAAAGATTTACGGATTTCCCTCCACTACTTGAAGTTTTCCTTGAATCTGATAGGCAAAACTTTAGGTTAGAGAATAGAACCTCGAGAGCCAGGGGATTAGAATCACGAAAAGAAAGTATCAAGAGTCTTTTCCTACGTTTGTTATAATAGGGGATTTCAAGTCTGTTGTTGAGGCGGCACCCGGATTTGAACTGGGGAAAAAGGATTTGCAGTCCCCCGCCTTACCACTCGGCCATGCCGCCAAAACGATAGAAACTAGATTCCAATTTTCTCTTTTTTTTTTTTCAACTCCGAAAAAAAAATATATAGATTTTCAGTCACAAAACATAGAATCCAGTACAAACCAGAACCATTAACTATATTACTGTAAATTCATGACCATTTTTGAATTAAAATTCAAATCTACATTTTTGTATTTCTAATTTGTATTTCTAATAATATTAAGAAAAGAATTAGAAATGGATTTCTAACTAATCTATTCTATATTGATTGAGTTTTTTCAATTAAAAAGAAATCTTCTTCAATTTCAATTATAACAGTAATGATGAGTATATGTAAACCCCAGAATCAGAACATACGTTACGTTGTGTTATAGAGCTATAGCTCTATAAATGGGGTATTTTATCTCTTTAGGGATGCTTTTGAGGAGTAATTCTCAATAAATTTTTATATTTCAATTTTTCATTGAATACATTGAATAGAAAATGGAATTTTTGATAGAGCACAGCATGTGCTGTCCCAAATAGAACTGTACCAGAATAAAAGAAGAAAAAGAGACATATCTGTGCATTCTTTTTTATTTTAATAATAAAATAAATTTATAACTAAAAAAAAGTTTTCTATTTATTAGATGTTTATCTGCTCGAACAGATCCAATCATGAATACATTTTTTTTATGGTATGCAATCGAATTGCAATATGTAATATCATAGGTGAAAATGAAATTACTTTTTTTCTAGTCTTTACAAAACTCCATAAGTTCCAGTGGTATTTCTCAATTCTGTTCCATTTGGATCTCTTTGTTATAAAAAATTCCAATTGAATCTAGTCTCCGTTCATACGTATTTAATACATTCCAGATATCTTGGAGTTGGATAAAATTTCATGTGATTCAGTAAACAGAATAGAAATTCCATTATTGCTAGATCGAATTCTATGGATATGATTCGGTGAAGAATGAGAGATGGGATTTTTTCAATAAACGGATAAATGGGAAATTCAAAAAAGATGCTCGGGGATGGAAAAGAGGGAACATCTACAATACCCGGATTTAATCAGATACAATTTGAAGGGTTTTATCGGTTTATTGATCAGGGTTTAATAGAAGAACTTTCGAAGTTTCCAAAAATTGAAGATATAGATCACGAAATTGAATTTCAATTATTTGTGGAAACATATCAATTGGTAGAACCTCTGATAAAAGAACGAGATGCTGTCTATGAATCACTTACATATTCTTCTGAATTATATGTATCCGCGGGATTAATTTGGAAAACCAGTAGGAATATTCAAGAACAAAGAATTTTTATTGGAAACATTCCTTTAATGAATTCCCTTGGAACTTCTATAGTAAACGGAATATACAGAATTGTGATCAATCAAATATTGCAAAGTCCTGGTATCTATTACCAGTCCGAATTGGATCATAACGGGATTTCGGTCTATACCGGCACCATAATATCAGATTGGGGAGGCAGGTTAGAATTAGAGATTGATAAAAAAGCAAGAATATGGGCTCGTGTGAGTAGGAAACAGAAAATATCTATTCTAGTTCTATCATCAGCTATGGGTTCGAATCTAAGAGAAATTCTAGAGAATGTTTGCTACCCTGAAATTTTCTTATCGTTCTTGACCGATAAGGAGAAAAAAAAAATTGGGTCAAAAGAAAATGCTATTTTAGAGTTTTATCAACAATTTTCTTGTGTAGGTGGGGATCCAATATTTTCTGAATCCTTATGTAAGGAATTACAAAAAAAATTCTTTCACCAAAGGTGTGAATTAGGAAGGATTGGTCGCCGAAATATTAATTGGAGACTGAATCTTAATATACCTCAGAACAATATATTTTTGTTACCACGAGATATATTAGCAGCTGCGGATCATTTGATTGGGATGAAATTTGGAATGGGTACACTTGATGATATGAATCATTTGAAAAATAAACGCATTCGCTCTGTAGCGGATCTTTTACAAGACCAGCTCGGGTTGGCTCTGGCTCGTTTAGAAAATGTAGTTAAGGGAACTATATCCGGAGCAATTAGGCATAAATTGATACCTACTCCTCAGAATTTGGTAACTTCAACTCCGTTAACAACTACTTATGAATCCTTTTTCGGATTACACCCATTATCGCAAGTTTTGGATCGAACTAATCCATTGACACAAATCGTTCATGGGAGAAAATTGAGTTATTTGGGCCCTGGCGGATTAA